TTAGATTAGTTAGTTATTATATATACTATATATACTATACGATATTTTAGTAATTATTTCGTTGTCCATAAGCATAAGAGAGAAAAAATCTCGTTTTTTTTAGAAATATTTTAGATCGAACGACTATTCCATATATTGTATTTTTATGCAAAAAGGGGAAAGAAAAATCTATGGAAAGGCGGGGGGGTAATTCGTTTCATAAGGAGTTTGAGCGCGAGTGTGGGCTAAATCAATCACTGGATAGTCTTGGTGTTCCTATTGAAAAGACCTGGGAAAGTGAAGGTCCGAATAGCAAAGATACGGTTAAAAACATTCAGAGTCGGGGGGGGGGGGGGGGTCGTGATAATTCTAGTTGCAGTAATGTTGATCAATTATTCGGCGTCAAAGACAGTGAGAGTTTACTATACGACGACGCTTTTATAGTTAGGGATAGGAACGGAGATAGTTATTTCGTCTATTTGGATATTGAAAATCAGACTTTTTTGAGCGAACCTTTTTATAGTTATAGTTCTCGGAATTATAGCTATCTGCCTAAGATTCAGGCATTTATGAGTGAAGATCACTCTCAGATTCATGGAGTTAAAAATGGATTTCATAACTATAATATGAATGTATTGACTGATGAATATAACTTTAAGATGGGTATGAATGGATTTCATCGCCCTCAGAGTAAGATTCATATTAATCGTTCCATCGACAGTTATCTTCAGTCGCAAATATGTATAGCTACTACGACTGGCAGTGGTAGTGATAATGACAGTTACATTCATGGGTCCAGGGTTTATGGGAAAAGTGAAAGCTACACTCGGAGCGAAGGCAGGAGTTCGAGTATACGAACTCGTACGAAAGACGTAGAGTTAACTCGAATAGAAAGGCCCAAGAATCTCGATCGAACGAAAAAATATGGGTATTTGTGGCTTCAATGCGACAATTGTTATGGATTAAATTATAAAAAAGTGTTGAAATCAAAAATGAATATTTGTGAACAATGTGGATATCATTTGCAAATGAGTAGTTCAGATAGAATTGAACTTTCGATTGATCCGGGTACGTGGGATCCTATGGATGAAGACATGGTTTCTCGGGATCCGATTAAATTTGATTCGGGGGGGGGAGAGGCTTATAAAGCTCGTATTTATTTTTATCAAAGAAAAACAGGATTAACTGAAGCTGTTCAAACAGGCATAGGCCAACTAAACGGGATTCCCGTAGCAATTGGGGTTATGGATTTTAAGTTTATGGGGGGTAGTATGGGATCCGTAGTCGGGGAAAAAATCACCCGTTTGATTGAGCATGCTACGAACAAATTTTTACCTCTTATTATAGTGTCTGCTTCCGGGGGTGCGCGCATGCAAGAAGGAAGTTTGAGCTTGATGCAAATGGCTAAAATATCATCTGCTTTATATGATTATCAATCAAATAAAAGATTAGTTTATTTATCAATCCTTACATCGCCTACAGCTGGTGGAGTCACAGCCAGTTTTGGTATGTTAGGGGATATTATTATTGCCGAACCCCGTGCTTACGTTGCATTTGCGGGTAAAAGAGTAATTGAACAAACATTGAATCAAACCATACCTAATGATTCACAAGAAGCTGAATTTTTATTCCATAAGGGTTTATTCGACTTAATTGTACCACGTCATCTTTTAAAAAGCGTGATTAGTGAGTTATTTACGCTCCACGACCTTTTCCCTTTGAATCAAAATTCAAAGAAATATAGTCGATATAGATCGTTAAGTTCACTTTTTTGATTCGTAGCAAAGCAAATAGGGAGTGAAGGTAAAAAATAAAAAATATAGTTTATTGGGGAATACAAGATCGAATTGCCGAAAAGCGGCAATAGTCCTGATTACGAACCCGTAAACTGGAAGAGCGACTTATTCCTTTCGTGAAATTCTAGAAAAAAATTTTTAGAAGAAATTAGAATAAAATACCAAATTCTCAAAGAAATTTGTTTTATTTTATTCTATATTTTATTCTATTATGTAAATATTCTAAAAAAGATTCTAACTATGTAAAAAATAAGAAAAGGATCGACGAACTCATAATAATGAAAATTCGTAAATTAGAAATGGTTCAAGTATAATCATTATAAGATATCTTTATTTTAGATTGATAGATATAATCAAATATACTATTATAGTAAACAGGAATACCCTTCTATGAGCCACCTTCCCTCTGTTTTTGTACCATTAGTAGGCCTAGTATTGCCGGCAATTGCAATGATTTATTTATTTTTTAATGTTCAAAAAAAATAAGAGTTATTTTTTTGAACTTGGACTTATCTGGAGAAATATGTGTAGATCGAGCCGGATAGTGATAGTACGAGCGTATTGTATTCAAGGGGTTCTTTTTTTAGATCTAACCAAGTTGATTAATTTACTCCGAAAGGTTTCCATCAAACTAGTGCTAGTTACCATCAAACTAGCACTAGTTGATGATAATTACTTCGGAAACAGCAAAGTGAAAAATTTCTGAAGTATTTTCTCAATTCCAATAAAATAAAAAAAATCGGATAAAGTATGAGTTGGCGATCAGAACATATATGGATAGAGCTTATAGCTGGGTCTAGAAAAATAAGTAATTTATGCTGGGCTTTTATCCTTTTTTTAGGTTCATTGGGATTTTTTTTAGTTGGAACTTCCAGTTATCTTGGTAGAAATTTGATATCGTTTTTTCCACTCCAGCAAATAATTTTTTTTCCACAAGGAATAGTCATGTCGTTCTACGGAATTGCGGGTCTCTTTATTAGCTCCTATTTGTGGTGTACTATTTCATGGAATGTAGGTAGTGGTTATGATCTATTCAATAGAAAGGAGGGAATCGTGTGTATTTTTCGTTGGGGATTTCCTGGAATAAATCGTCGCATATTCCTCCGATTCCTCCTAAAGGATATTCGGTCTGTTAGAATAGAAGTGGAAGAAGGAATTTATGCTGGTCGTGTCCTTTATATGGACATCCGAGGCCAGAGGGCCATTCCTTTGACTCGTACGGACGAGAATTTGACCCCAGGAGAAATTGAAAAAAAAGCTGCGGAATTGGCCTATTTTTTGCGTGTACCAATTGAAGTATTTTGAGAAAGGGCTACGCAAGACTACTTTCTTTTTCTCAATTTTTATAACATAACTTAACTTTAGGTTTCGTAAGAAAGTCATTCAACCAAGGAAAACGTATATGAAACAATCATAAAAGGAAACGAAACCCCCTCTGCAGTCTTTTATGCGTCTGCAAATTCACATAACTACATAACTGAAACTTCAATCAGCAAAAGTTTTTGTTTGATTTTTTGAATTTCAATATTGGTAGGAATTCAATTAAGACTTTAGATCTAGCATATTTATTTTTTCCAATGTCTGTTTTAACAGTTATTTTTTGATCATCAAAGTATCCTTCCCTCTAAAGTATTTTATTCCTGACTATTAAGTAATCAGTGAAATTATTGGTATTGGATATTTTGATAGAATTTGATACAAAAGGAGTTCGTTTTTTCTCAAAACAAAAAAAGATTATTAGCCTACTATTTATTTTATATTCAAAAACTAACCCAAAAAGAATAAAGAAAAAAGAAAATAGATTCTTACCTTCGAAAAAATGACAAAAAAGAAAGCATTCACTCCTATTTTATATCTTTCATTTATAGTATTTTTGCCCTGGTGGATTTATTTCTCATTTAATAAATGTCTCGGATCTTGGATTACTAATTGGTGGAATACTAGGGAATCCGAAATATTCTTGAATGATCTTCAAGAAAAGAGTATTCTAGAAAAATTAATAGAATTAGAAGAATTCCTCTTCGTGGACGAAATTCTTAAAAAAAACTCGGAGACACATCCACAAGAGTTTCATACAGGAATACATAAAGAAGCAATCCAATTCATCAAGATACAAAATGAGAGTTATATCCATATGATCTTGCGCTTATCAACCAATCTAATATGTGTTGTTATTATCAGTGGTTTTTATATTTGGCGTAATGAAACCCTTGTTATTTTGAACTCTTGGTCTCGGGAATTCCTATATAACTTAAGCGACACAGTCAAAGTTTTCTCTATTCTTTTATTAACTGATTTATGCATCGGATTCCATTCACCCCATGGTTGGGAATTAATGATTGGCTCTATCTATCAAGATTTTGGATTCGTTCAGAATGATCGAATTATATCCGGTCTTGTTTCCACCTTTCCAGTCATTCTCGATACAATTTTGAAATATTGGATTTTCCGCTATTTAAATCGTGTCTCTCCGTCACTTGTAGTTATTTATCATTCAATCAATGACTGATTCAAGGATCTACTGCCCTTATATGAATAAATATATGAATAAATTATGAATAAATCCAATTTTAATGTTTATTCCTTTGTAATTGTAGATAAGGAAATCATTTAAAATATTACTTATCAGATATTATATTATCAGATATTATACACCTACTCGATATTTACTCGTTCGACGATCTCATCCTATCTATTTTATATTTTTATTTGATATTTTACTATCTCTTTTTTTATTCCAGCAAATAACGGAATCGTGGATAGGGAACTCTACCAGTGACCTACCCCATTTTATTGTAGAAATTTTGGAATCAACGATTGGACCATGCAAACTATAAATACTTTTTCTTGGATAAATCAACGGATTACTCGATCTATTTCCGTATTGCTTCTGGTATATATCATAACGCGGACATCCATTTCAAGTGCATATCCCATTTTTGCACAGCGGGGTTATGAAAATCCACGAGAAGCAACTGGCCGTATTGTATGTGCCAATTGCCATTTAGCTAATAAGCCCGTGGATATTGAGGTACCACAAGCGGTACTTCCGGATACTGTATTTGAAGCAGTTGTTCGAATCCCCTATGATTCGCAACTAAAACAAGTTCTTTCTAATGGTAAAAAAGGGGGGTTGAATGTGGGGGCTGTTATTATTTTACCGGAGGGTTTTGAATTAGCCCCTCCCGATCGGCTTTCTCCCCAGATGAAAGAAAAGATAGGCAA